AGTATTTGAGCCCGCTTAGCTCAGAGGTTAGAGCATCGCATTTGTAATGCGATGGTCATCGGTTCGATTCCGATAGCCGGCTTTCCCTATTTCTTTTGTTTGATTTTTTACATAATTGACAATGTTAAAATCAAAGAACATAGAAAACGCTTCTTCTCGCTTTGCCTTCGAAAGGTCGCTGATTTTTTTATTTAGATCTTTTCAGAATAAAGCGGAAACCCCTTTTGATTTAGATTTAATATATCGATATTCTATTTCTATATATCCTTAATACTCGATTTAATTTCTATTTATCTAATAGCGTAATAGAGAAATTTTTATTAATTTCTGTTATTTATCTATTTAGTATTTCTATAGATTTATATAGAAGAATTTAGAAAGAATCTAGATCTTTTTTGTATGTAATACAATAGGAATATCTATATATAATTAATAATTAACTAATTAAGAAAAAATTAATAAAAATAAACAAATATAAAAAAAGATGGATATTGATCCAAATTATCTCATTACTATTTGTAGTACAATACTTCAGCGGATTTCGCTTCATTTAGTTCAGTTTTAATTTTTTTATGAAATTTCAATCAAATTCATAAAGGAGTATTTATGTCACGTTACCTAGGGCCTCGTTTCAAAAAAATACGCCGTCTGGGGGCTTTACCGGGACTAACTAGAAAGAGGCCTAAAGCCAGAAAAACCCAATACCGCCCCCGCCCCCGGAAAAAATCTCAATATCGTATTCGTTTAGAAGAAAAACAAAAATTACGTTTTCATTATGGTCTTACAGAACGACAATTACTTAAATACGTTCGTATAGCCGGAAAAGCAAAGGGTTCAACAGGTCAGGTTTTACTACAATTACTTGAAATGCGGTTGGATAACATCCTTTTTCGATTGGGTATGGCTTCAACTATTCCTCAAGCCCGCCAATTAGTTAATCATAGACATGTTTTAGTTAATGATCGTATAGTAGATATACCAAGTTATCGCTGCAAACCCCGCGATATTATTTCTGCGAGAAATGAACAAAAATCTAGAGCTCTGATTCAAAATTATCTTGCTTCATCGATCCCTAAGAAATTACCAAAGCATTTGACCCTTCACACATTACAATATAAAGGATTAGTCAATCAAATAATAGATAGCAAATCGGTCGGTTTGAAAATAAATGAATTGCTTGTCGTAGAATATTATTCTCGTCAGACTTAAACCTAACTGAAAAAAGGGTTTGTACAAATTTGCCCCTTTTCGTCTAACTTAAGGTTAAGTAAAGGAACACAACCCAAGGAAAAGGTTTTGATTCGGGGATTTTTCTCCCATTCATGAATCATAGGTGATAAGTAGGGATATTTTCAGTCCCTGTCGTCCAGTATTTTCCGTATCACAGAGATTCGAAATAGAGAATCTATATCAAAGAACGGTCTAACTCTTTTGTATCGCTTTGTGGTTAATACATTGTGGTCAATTATATTGGTGAATTCGGTGAAGGGGCGGAAAGAGAGGGATTCGAACCCTCGGTAAACAAAAGTCTACATAGCAGTTCCAATGCTACGCCTTGAACCACTCGGCCATCTCTCCTACATAATGATTATGGCCGATACCCCCAGTGAATAGCGAGTTATTCATATTAGACTGTTCGATAGGTACGGACAATGAATTCGAATTTTTCGGCTAAAGATAAAGAGAAGATTTTTTTGTGAAAGGGCTGTTAAAGTTAAAAAAAAAAAGAATACAATTACAATAAAGCTATACATTTATTGATTATTGATGTTTACTGATGAGAGTATTTTTAGAATGTTTATACTCAATGAATTGGGACGAATCAAATCAATCGATTGGTTTATCTTTTTTTATTATTAGGCTTAACGGATACCCTTCAAATTCATAATTCTCTTTAAACTTGAATTGAATTCCCTTTCTATAATTTAGAATTTCTATAAGAATTTGAAAATTCTTTTCCAGTTTTATATCTCTCAACCCCTTACTCCATAGATCTATTAAAAATTCATAAATCATCCCAGGGATTTATATATATATATATATATATTTGATTATATTGTGTATACCTTTGTGTATACCTTTTATGAACAAAACACAAAGGAAACCTGTTATTCTATTTTCATGTTACGATTATTCGATTCTTTTTCCTCTTTCGACCATAAGTTATTCAAAACTTCTCAAATTTTCCTATTCTATCCTAAACCCATAGAATCAATCTTATACTCAAACAAAAAGATAAATTTGAAGTATAGGGTTATCCCTTTTTTTAATTGGTCCGTTTTTATGTTATTTCGTACTGTACACTTCCTTTGTTTGTGAGATCATTTTCTTACGAGGGGTAATGAAAAGAGTTATAGAATGGATTGCTACCTATGCCTAGATCGCGGATAAATGGAAATTTTATTGATAAGACCTTTTCAATCGTAGCCAATATCTTATTACGAATCATTCCGACAACTTCAGGAGAAAAAGAGGCATTTACTTATTACAGAGATGGTGCGATTTGATTATTTTTGTATTTACCGTTCTCGGTCTTAGGAAAACGACACGTGATTCGGAATAGAAAACAAAACTATTGACTGAAATCAAAGAAAAAAAAATTCGCGCTTGTTGAAGGTGAAGTTTATAAATAAAACAATTCCTTCGGTCGTGTATCCCCGATTAATGCAACCTCAGATGCTTGGATTGTTGATTCTAGTATTGAGCGAAAGGTTACACCTATTCTGTATGGGTATGTATTGCGAGTCAACCCTACCACACTAGTACCAATAGGCGGCATAGAGGAAGAAGCACTACGCCGAGGAATCAACTACACGAAAACTTTGTTATTTGTTATAAAGACTCCTTTTCTTTATCGGGATCGGGGCTAAGAAAAAAATGGTTGGGACAACAAAATCCATCTCGTTTGTACTTTGGATACCCATATAACCATCGAAGACTGTTGAAGTGACTAATTCCTGAAAATGAAGGAGCGGTGATAACAAAGAAATTGCTGGAGTTTCTATTTTTATCTAGTACCAACAAGCATGTTTAATGTTAAATCTTTTGCAAGAGGGTTGGCTAAAGATTTCTTGTAAAAAAATTAGCCCCGCTCAGTTCATAATGACAATATTTCGACCTTTTTTAATTTCATGGATTATTCTCATTATGTACATAAAGGAGGAGCCGTATGAGGTGAAAACCTCACGTACGGTTTTGGAACGGAGGATTCTTTGAATAGAATCACGACCGTAACGGATGTCAGCTCAATCCGAAGGAAATTATGCGGAAGCGTTACAGAATTATTATGAAGCTATGCGCCTAGAAATTGATCCCTATGATCGAAGCTATATACTCTATAACATAGGCCTTATCCATACAAGTAACGGAGAACATACAAAAGCTTTAGAATATTATTTTCGAGCACTAGAGCGAAACCCGTTCTTACCACAAGCTTTTAATAATATGGCTGTGATCTGTCATTACGTGCGACTATCTCCACTATAGAAAGAAAAAAGGAAAGAAAGAGCAAATACACTAGTAAATACTAGAAAAAAGGCTTTTCTACATATTGCATCGTCCAAAAAACGATTTTTATCAGCTGTAGCAAAGGAAGAAACCTCATAGAAGTCAAAATGTGAAGAAATAGATAGGCCTAGAGACTTTTTTCTATGGATAGCGGATCTAATTGATAGAGGAAGCACCGTAAAGATCAATTAGCGAGTTTTTGAGCCGATACAATAAGAACTGCTTTTTTATGTCATGATATGAGATAAAAATTAGGAATCCACTTATGTAATAAAGCCGATCCCCTAAGGTATGGAGCAGCGGTGTAGCATCAGATCCCAAAGACAGTAAGTCTTTTTCATGAGGAAGAAGTCTTTTTCAAGGATTCTATATTAATTTCTCTATGAGATGAAACCGAGATAGTTACCTTTCAGAAAATTCTAACGATACTTTTGAAATGTTTATTTTTTTTATTTTTCTAAAGGTGGGAGAAAAGATAAAACTTATTAGTTATTTGAAGTTTGAAACTCATGTGATTAACCAACCTCTTTTGGTTAATCCGATAAAAATCGGATAGATCTATGAAAACCCTCATTCAATTAGATATATGATAGGGTAAAAATCAAAAAATGGACACCAAAAGAATTGACTGCCGAGCCGTATGAGTTAGGAAACTCTCAAGTACGGTTCTAAGGAAAGGAATTCATGCGCCTATTCCGACCGAGGAGAACAGGCCATTCGACAGGGGGATTCTGAAATTGCAGAGGCTTGGTTCGATCAAGCCGCTGAGTATTGGAAACAGGCTATAGCACTTACTCCTGGGAATTATATTGAAGCACAGAATTGGTTAAAGATCACAAGGCGTTTCGAATAAGAACCAAGATTCTATGTTTATTGATTCTTTTATTTCTTCTTTTAGTATTTTAGAATTCGAAATATTATTCTTCTAAATATTATTCTTCTAATTATTATTATAAATATATTAATATAAATATAAATATATTAATATATTTATAATAATATTAATAGTTAATAGTGTTTGTGTATTGGTTGTTAATAATTGTTTGTTTATTGGTAAATCTTTTGTTAATTATTTGATAGTAATTGATTGTTTGTAGTATTTTGTTGGGCCCATCGGTCAGGACGTTTCTATCGGAAGAACCAATCAAAGAATCTCATTATATCGCGTTCTTTTTCCTCTGGTATTTCGTGGGATAAGTGGTACACGGCTATAACAAGGAATGCTTTTCTTCTTTTCGGCTATTCTATTAAATTCTATTCAAACTAATAAAAAACCGTCAAACGAACTCCATCTAGAAACTTCTAATTGAGATCTGAATACACTTATGAATACACTGGGTTGCAAAAAAAAATTGTTTTTGTCCCAAAGTAAAGGTTGAAAAGTATAAGAAAAACGGAGTCCATTGAGCGCCTAAGACATATGTCATAATAGATCCGAACACTTGCCCCGGATCGACTTCCATAACATAATTGCTCTAGTGAAGAACTAAAAA